AGTTTCCGATGCAAAATGAAATTCATAGGATATATATATATGAGTAATTCAAAGGAGAAATATAAATATTTGATAGGATTCGATTCATTTTAGTAATAAACAAAAACAAATAGCATTGATTATGTATCAAAATTTCATCACTACATCGAAGGCTTAATATAATTACTAGGCTGACAGTAGTGAGGTTTAAGTCCAGATTAGGTAAAGAGAGTCGAAGGCAACCTCTCAATACCAACTAAGAATAGGGGCAGGTAGTTGGAGATCCGCAAGGACATCGACTAGAAAAAAGAGGGGTCTAGCGCCCCAGCCTCTTCTTCACCCAATATATGGAAAGTGATAAAATAATCCATCGGTATGGAAGACGGTAAGTCTATACCGATTTCCTCCATACGCCGTTGGAGCTCCTGAGCTATTTTAATCAAGACTTCCTCAGAAAAGCAGAAGTCACCTCGCTATCGTCAGAAATTGAACTATTGGAGACCTGTGGGGCCCCTATAGAACAACTTTCTGAAGATGGAGCAGATTCCGAAATGGATATCTCCAGCCAATCGCTGGGAGAATACCGAGTCGGATTGCTTGGATCTAATTGAGACCCATATTGATAAATTGAAAGTTTTCTTTTCATTTCAAGAGTGAATTCTTTGACTGCTCTGCTCTACCCTAACATGAAGGGAGAGACTTTTTTAGATATATGTAGTTGCTTGGTTGTTGACCAAGGAAAAACATGGGAATAATTGGACGTAACATTCTTTTGCTTCTCTTACGATAATTTATCAATCGCTCGAGAGATCTTCTTTTACGATATTTCTCAGTGGCAGGTAGACGCATCGAATTCACTGCTAACTCTGTCGCGTAGAAAGCCCTATTCAATTGCCTACTCTAACTCCGGCAGCTCTCGTACTCTCATTCTATCAAGCATCGTAGGAACCCAGTTCTTCTAACACTTGATATACTCAGCAATTGAATGAGTGACTGAGATCTAATGCCAGTCCCATCGAACTCACTCAAGGACTTAACGGACAAGAACTTGAAACCCCGTTGTCGAATATTTCCTACTAGGCAAGACATAACAATGAAGACAATTCCAATAGAAGAATAGGAAGCATTTGTCTTTCTTTCCACTTAAATCCCTAGCTTAGTCCTTTCAGGAGTATAGGTGGATAGGTAAGGACTTCCCTTTCCCTGTGCGATTCGGAGATGCTGAGGAAAGAACATCAAACCCGGAAGCAAAGAAAGACTAGGACGGGGAAGACAATCAACACGGCGTCTCTTTTAGCCTCTGGTGGGAAAACAAGAGGAACTGCTAAAGCTATTCATTCAAGAACTACTTAGACTAGTAACACAGGACTAGGACAAGAGAAGAGGGGCTCTCTGAAGTCACCCTAGCTTTTGATTTCCCCTACCGAGGATGAATACCACGGATCATGTCGAAAACAGCTGATGGAGACAACTTCACTAGGGATGAGACGTCGGAAGAAGCCAAAGGACAGAACAATAAAACTCAATACTTCTGAAGAAGCTGTGTAGAACACATCCAAAGCCGTTGTAAGGGCAGAGTTGAGTTGCTTTCCACCGATAGTCTCAATTCACAGCGGGATAGACCTATTGACGAAGGGAAAGACCGGATAACTACCTGTGAGCTATAGAGGGAAGAAAGACTCCATCGAATCCAAGGTAGGCGCTTTGGAGAGTAGGAAGTGAAGAAGAGGGAATTTACCATCAACTGCATAAAAGGGTACATATCCTTATTCATCAAAAGAGGAAGTCAACCCAAGACTAGGACATAGTGCCTTGGTCTTCATTCTATTGGCAATGCCCTTTCTCTCCGATTCTAGAACTGTCCGGCGAATGAGAGCTAGTGGGGCCAAGGGGGTTCTATAAGAGGTAGGCGGCGGGCCAAAGAATAGGTCTTAAATGGGGAAGGAACCCCTTCTAAGAATAGGAAAAGGACAGCTTCAATCTATCCGTCTATAAGAAGGTCAAGGAATGTTTCAGCACAACTGGGAAGACAAGGAAGTTCACTCCCAATTCTCCTTCGTCTCAGGTCTGATCAATTGACAGAGGAAATGCCAGATGAAAGGTCAGCAACTCTTTCAACGTAGACAGCTTGAACTCATAATACCATAACCAACCCAGTTCTTTCTCTGAGCTTTCTCATTCCCATTCACAAGAAGCTCCCTTGAAGGATCAAGAGTTCAATCACACCCGGAAGCTATGTATTCAAGGACTTCTAACCGGTCCCATTTCCAATTCCATTTCTACCAAATAATAGCTTCTAGAAAGAAGTTCCCTATCTTTCCAAATAGCTTATTCAAAGAAAAGACCGATGCCACCGAGGGGGGGACTGTAGGGCAACCCGAGTTATCCTTAGTTATCTTGTATTTGTTATTGTATTTCACTCAGTCATTCCAGCTAGTGGAGATTCGGCAGCTACAGCTCGTGAAGCAAAATATTTGATAGAAGATTTGTTTGATGAAGAAAATATTCACAAATCTGCCCCTGTCCTGTTAAGAAACTTGATAAAGTATGATGATTTATGCGCTAAAGATTATCTGATGCAACAAGGTTCCGTCAAAATCTCACAGGATGATAAAAAAAAACCTACTTTCTGTGTTCGGTCAATATACTATAGAGGCATTAATTATTCATGTTCTTAGTACATTTTATTTTTAACCCTGTTTGTGAAACAATGGTTCGAGTTCCTTCTTTAGTTGAAGGACTAGAGAAGGCTGTCCGCCAACAAGCTAAATTATACACAAGCCGAAGGCTAATAAAATCGGTTTCTAAGGGAGCTGATGATGTTGAAGATGGTTTTGAGTGTGAAAATATTGAAAGCTATCAAGATGGAAATCAAGAAAAGAAGGAGGGGATGGAAGTAATGTATCCGATCGGGGGAAGCTTAGTATCTTTCAATCATGAAAGACATTTTATTCTATTGTATAATGATTTTGATCCGATTAAGGTGATCCCTAAAGAGAAGGATAAAAAATATTATCTGCCACGCAATCTGTACGCTGTGTGCAACTTTAATGTTGCATTGCTACCAATCAAGCTGAACCTACCTATGATATGCCCTCCACTAGAATGGAAGAGTGTCCGCCGTTCAGGTAAAAAACCACGAAACCTGTCCGAACTATCTGGTGGTTACTTAAGCAACATTTCAGGTGAAATATATGATCGTTACCGCCTGTTAACTAGCGAAAACACCAATCATTTCTATATTTATTTAGGGGATAATTACGAAAAGCTCTGCGGTGTAATGAACAAGCTGCAGGGTCAAGCCTTTAAGATCAATAGCTCTTTCTTGCATCATCTTTTAAAGAATGAATACTTTTTAGATTTAGTAAGAGAAGGCTTACTCATGCCGGGATTCATAAGTAAAATAAATAATATTCCAAAAGTTAGCACACTACTTAGAGAGTTTCACATTCAGAATGAGGAAATTTACAAATTATGTGGGTTCAACGTTGAGTACTTTAATAAAAAACATCCAGCGTGCTCGCTTTGAGCAATTCATTTTGAAGCTGGCTAAAGCACTCTATGGGTATAAATTATATTTGCCGGCATATCTCGACTTCCGGGGACGGATCTACCGCACCGCAGTGGCATCTTGCATTTCCACGAGCGCGATCTATCAAGAAGCCTGATTGTCTTGTCTTTGCTGATGTCAAAGAACCTATAGATAAAAATGAACAACAAAAAAGAAATGATTTATTATATACGGGCCCATTACAAATCTTTCACCTCTACTAGTAAATAAAGCAATAAACTGGTTTTATGAGGAATTCAATAGAATCATGAAAGATATTTACATGGCAAAACACCCCTTTCAGTTCCTCTCCTATCTTTATGCCTTATCTTATGGAGGAGGATGCTACATCCCTATTACACAAGATGCTTCAGCGAGTGCATATCAGATCATGAGTTACTTTTTTCTGGATGAAATCTTGGGAATGAAAACAAATCTCTTGCCATCCAAAGATGGAAATATCAACGATATTTATTCTTTTATCCTCGAAGAGCTCAAGGAGTTCTTAAAAAAAGAACTGTTGGAGGAGAGCCAAGATCCTCGTCTATCTGATATTGTTTGCAAAGAGTTCGATCGTAAGATAGTCAAAAGCATCTTTATGCCAAAGATCTATGGTAAAACTCTAATGAGTACAGCCAAAGATCTAAAAAACGTTCTATCTCACTACCTCACTCATAAGGAATGCTTCAAAGTTGCCCGCCTCTGCTTTAAGTTCTGGAGTCTTAATTATCATAAGCTGGAAAACCTGTCGAAGCTGATCGGCAATATAGGATGGGTTGCCGCCACCAGGGAAAGGCCGGTTTACTATAAAATTCCTTTTTATACAACGGTGCAGGATTATATGAAAATGGAGCCCATAAATATATGGGTTTATGATAGAATTCACAGGAAAAGACGCAAGGTAACTCTCAGAGTTACTTCTTCTAAGAGAGATTGTAGGAAGACAACAATCTCTACCTTCCTTCGTAAACTTCATCCATCAAAGGGATGCACATATAGCTATGAATGTTATAGAGGAGATGCACAAAATTAATGGACCAATATACACGGTTCACGACAACTTTATAACTACACCTGACTTTGCCGATAGAATCCCCGGTATATATACCAATGCTTTTAAAAGTTTAGGGCCGCCACTCGTAATCATCAACAATTTCATCTATCGTAATCTTATAAAACCCGTGGATGAAGATAGTTGCCTGGCAGACTTTAGCCAAAGGTTCATCACTCCAAAAGAACTGGAATTCTACTTAAGGAAAAATGTACCTTTACAACTAAACAAAAAGCAAAGAATAACTTGGGATGATAAGATCTCGGCTATAATTACCAATTATAAGAAGTATATTCGTGATGTATGCGGTGATGTTCAAAGCACTAAGTCAGAGGATCATTGGAATGCTCATTTAGACAAATGGGATAGATTCAAATATAAATTGAATAATAAACATCGCGAAATCAACTACAGTGTGCATTATTAATGCAAAATGACTCACTTAGGGGTCAAAACTGTAGCTCTGATATTGAATCGCCTGAATCTAAAGATTAGGCGCACCACCATTCTAGATCCGCATCCCGGGTTAGTGATTGCTTCACTACACTTCCAAGAGCCTTACCCGCTTGTTAACGAGATTGACCTATTAAGTCTTGCCACCATGGATCTCTTAATCCAGTTTGCTTACCCATCTTTATCTGGTTACGGAAAGTTCTCAATTTCCTTTACCATGATTCGGTCTTACGGAGAGGAGATCTCATTTACGCTAGGCCCTGCAATCCCCTTGACTTATGAAGATGGAAAGTTCATTCCTATGGCTGAGGTCTATGCTCATATATCTCGATTAATCACGAAGTATAAAGAAATATATGATGGTGATCATGTAATTAAACTTTATATCCGAGTTTATATGGAAAGCAAAAAAAAAGATGGGAGATAGGAAGGCTTTATCTTTTGAGGAGAGAGAGAGCACACTCTCTTCAATCATTTCTGCCGGATTGAGTGAGATCGAGCCAATAACTGCAAGAGAGATCCGATATCGTAAGGGAAGCTACGCCACCCATATCACAGCACTCAAACCGAGTCGTACCAAGGTGAAACCTTTCATTGTAGCCGATATCGAGACTCTAAGGTGTGGAGATGATGAGGTTCATAAGCCTTATGCCGCTGGTCTCATGCTGGTCCGTCCCGGTGAGCGGATCAATGATCTTCCGATTGAAACCTACTTCCTTCAGTGAAGACTACACAATAATATTGGATTCCTTTGAGGAAAGGAGTAGAAAGGTACTTTTTGACTTAGTATTAAAGGTATCTAGGATAGCTAGACAAGAAAAATTAGCTTTAACAATTTACTTCCACAACTTATCAAGATTCGATGGGATTCTCTTGCTTAAGCACCTAGCATGTCATCACAGGAACTTCAAGTTAAAACCGCTTATGAGGAACAATAGGCTTTACGAGTTGGGTGTCTATTCTGGTAAGAAGATGTTATTCCGCTTCAGAGACTCCTTGAATCTACTCCCTGGCAAACTTAGCGAACTAGCTAAAAATCTATGCCCTGATCTTGGCACGAAAGGCTCTATCCCATATGATGAGTTGAAAGCTTCAGAGGTGAGGAAAACCCTCTATTATAGTCTAGGAGCATATTCCCACTCTTTTTTTGTGTTCATTCAATGCTTTGCTTGTGGATTGGAAATGCGGTAAGGTCAGCCCCTGACTCTTAGATAGATATCAGCATAGCTTCGTAATTAAACTTCTCGCACATCCGTTCGGAAAGATCACTTTCAGAATCAAGATATAGAATATGGGCAACCTTCTTCCCTAGAAAGAAGGGAGACAAAAGATTTGATTCATGTCTCTGCAGCTGTATCTAGTGCGTCACGCTGGGAATTGATAAACGACTTTCTATCTTCGTTGAAGTGAAAGCTTACTGGATCGATGTATTGGATATAACTGAAATAAAGGGCAGTGCCACAAGGATTTTTAAAACCCGCTACGCCTGTCCTAATCAAGCCAAGACTTTATGCTCTGCTCTGCGCGCTATACTTTTGCTTTTTATCCCGGCATAGCGCTTTGCTTTCGGTTCTTCGGAGGAAACCTTACCAGACCACCACCCGACTTCCTTGCTTGTGTGCTTGGACATACATAGCCGAACAGGGCCTACAGAAGCAAACCTTTATTTCTAAATGCACACGCTTTACTGTGCGGACGGAAAGCCCTCGATTAATGCCATGGCTAGAATAAGACAGCTTCGAAGACGAATAATGCTATGGCAAACCCTACTCATCTTTTATCTGTCTCCCACCCCATTCTTTCCCTAAAAAGAGGGGTTCCACCGTCAACCTAAGTTAACTCTTTTTGGTACCCCAACTCAAAATTTTTCGTGTACTTCTTGTGTTTACAGCAAGATCTCTATCTAAGTTAAGTGTTGACATCAAATTCCTTACGGCAGAGCCCGCTCTTGATGTAGAGGAATTGCTGGGCGGTTTCCTCAGCTAATTCAGAAGCCCTTCTTTCGATTGACTCAGCTACTGATACAGATGTTGGCTACTCACAGACGTTCTCATATCATACAGAATCTACTGGAAAGCTAGATGTTGGATGTGCAGATTTAGTTGAATATTCATAAGTAGCAGGGTACCAGTTCTTGAGTCATATCTGCTGTCTCGACTATACACACTATTTATTTCCCATCTAAAAAAATCTTACAATGAAGTCCAAGCTTCGCTAAACGAGACTCAAGAGATTCACCCTCTCCTGGAACAATCTTTCTAGGTTTACCAAACCATAAATAAAAGGAATGATTTGTGAAAGGGAGCGTTTAGTAAGGTCAGGAATCCTAAACAGAAGGAGCGGGTACCGCTTCCTATGTGCGAGTAAACAGGGGGAGTCTAGGGGAAGGGTAGAGCTAGTAACCAGTTCTCAACCCTATAGCTATACCGGACGATTCTCCGGTAGATCGTCCGCTGTTTAGTTCCCT